AATAAAGTGCCTGAAAAAAGGGTTATTTTGATAGAATAAATTACATAATTTTTAATTATCTTTATTAAATTTAAAATTACTATTTATATTTTTTTAATTTTATTAAAATCTAATAACTTCAAAAATTACTGTGCTATTACACTAAAATATATTTTTAAAATAAGCTAAATTTTAAGCTAGTGAGTTCATACCTCATTTATATAGATAATCTATTTTTAAAAATATTTATTAAACTAAATAACTTAAAATTTTTATACATCAGAATAATTTTTATAACTATTATATTTGGAGTTTCTTCCTTATCTTGATTAAATACCTGAATTTCTTTAGAAATTAATTCAATATCTTTTATTCCATTAATAATCAATTTAAATTTAAAAAAAACATCAAAAAGAATAATTATTTATTTTTTAATTCAAGCTATTTCATCTATAAATTTCTTATTTTTTTTAATTTATTTTTTTTTTATAAATACATATAATCTTGAAAAAATAATTATTATTAGCCTCACTCTTTTTATAAAAATAGGGTCTGCTCCTTTATACTTTTGATTTCCTAAAGTTATAAAAAATATTGATTGAATAAATAATTTCATACTTATAACATGACAAAAAATTATTCCTATAATATTACTTAAGTATTTTTTTGAAATAAAGTTATTTTTTATAGCAATTTTAATAAATACATTTTTAAGAAGAATCTCTGCTCTAAATCAAACTAATCTAAAACTTATTATAAGATACTCCTCAATTAACCATATAGGATGGCTAATAATATCTTTATTAATAAATTTAAATACTTGACTTATCTATTTTATCCATTACCTTTTAATTAATTATATTTTATGTAAATTTTTTTTTTTATTTAATATAAAATATATAATTAATATTTTTTTCCTAAAAATAAAAATTTTTATAAAAATTTTTATTATAATAAATTTTTTATCTCTTTCAGGCCTACCTCCTTTTTTAGGATTCCTCCCTAAATGACTTATTACTTTATATATATTAAACTCAAAAATATATATTATAATATTTTTTATATTAATATCAGCCCTAATCAATATCTTTTTTTATATTCGCTTAATAACTACTTCAATTATTATCTCAAATTATCAAATAAAATGACATATATATTATCTAAATTTTTATTATTCAAATTTTTTCTTAATAAATTTAATTTATATAATTTATTTTTTTCTTATAAGACTATCTTTATTATTAATCTAAAACTTTAAGTTAATCAAACTAATAATCTTCAAAATTATAAATAAATTATTATTTAAGTTTTAGTAAAATTACTCCTTTAAATTTGCAATTTAAAATCATATTAAATATTGAATATAAAACTAATAAAAAAGATTTAAATCTTTTAAATAAATTTACAATTTATCGCCTAATTCAGCCATTTTACTTGAATAAATGATTATTTTCTACTAACCATAAAGATATTGGTACTTTATATTTTATTTTTGGAATCTGATCTGGTCTACTCGGAACTTCTTTGAGAGTAATTATCCGTATAGAACTAAGAATGCCCAGATCTTTAATTAAAAACGATCAAATTTATAACACCTTAGTAACAGCTCACGCTTTTATTATAATTTTTTTTATAGTTATACCTATTATAATTGGAGGATTTGGCAATTGATTAATCCCCCTAATAATTGGAGCCCCTGATATAGCATTCCCTCGTATAAATAATATAAGATTTTGACTTTTACCTCCTTCTTTAAATTTTTTACTATTAAGATCTATAGTCGAAAGTGGAACAGGTACAGGATGAACAGTTTACCCTCCTTTAGCAAGTAATTTAGCTCATATAGGAAAGTCCGTCGATTTATCTATTTTTTCTTTACATATAGCCGGAATCTCTTCTATTTTAGGAGCTATCAATTTTATTACTACTTGTATAAATATAAAACTAAAAAGAATAAAATTAGATCAACTACCATTATTTGTCTGATCAGTTCTTATTACTGCATTATTATTACTTCTATCACTACCAGTATTAGCTGGAGCTATTACTATATTATTAACAGACCGTAATCTTAATACTTCTTTCTTTGACCCAGCAGGTGGAGGAGACCCAATCTTATATCAACACTTATTTTGATTTTTTGGTCACCCAGAAGTTTACATTCTAATTTTACCAGGATTTGGAATAATTTCTCATATTATTAGTCAAGAAAGAGGAAAAAAAAATACTTTTGGATCTCTTAGAATAATTTATGCCATATTAACTATTGGGCTCCTTGGATTTATTGTATGAGCCCACCATATATTTACTGTAGGAATAGATATTGATACACGAGCTTACTTCACCTCAGCAACTATAATTATTGCTATTCCTACAGGAATTAAAATTTTTAGTTGATTAGCCACCTTGCAAGGAACAAATATTAAATTTAATCCTTCCATAATATGAACATTAGGATTTTTATTTTTATTTACAATAGGAGGCTTTACTGGAATTATTTTATCAAATTCTTCTTTAGATATCATTTTACATGATACTTATTATGTTGTAGCTCACTTTCATTACGTTTTATCTATAGGAGCCGTATTTGCTATCATAAGTGGATTTATCCATTGATTCCCCCTATTTACAGGATTAACAATAAATCATAATTTACTTAAAATTCAATTCTATATTATATTCATTGGAGTTAATTTAACTTTTTTTCCTCAACATTTTTTAGGAATAGCTGGGATACCTCGACGATATTCTGATTATCCAGATATATATCTAAGATGAAACATCATTTCTTCTTTAGGAAGAATTATTTCATTTTTAGGAACTCTAATAATAATAATAATTATCTGAAATAGTATAATTAATAAACATTACTTAATATTTTACTATAATTTTTCTTCAAGATTAGAATGACTACAATTAACTCCGCCTAACTCACATAGATTTGAATCTTTACCTAAAATTTTTTTTTTCTAATATGACAGAATATTGTACTGGATTTAAACCCCATTAATGAAAATTTTAATTTTCTATTAGAAAATAAATTTAACTTGACTTAACTTAACTTTTTTAGATAGAAATTCCCCTACAATAGAACAACTCATCTTTTTCCATGATCACACATTAATTATTTTAATAATAATTACAATAATTATTGCTTATAATATAATATTTTTATTTTTAAACAAATATATTAATATAAAAATTATAAATAATCACTCATTAGAACTAATTTGAACTATTTTACCCATTATCATATTAATTTTTATTGCTTTCCCTTCTTTACAAATTTTATACATAATAGAAGAAAAAAAAAATCCTTTAATCTCCATCAAAACTATAGGACATCAATGATACTGAAGATACGAATATACAGATTTTAAAGATATTAAATTTGACTCCTACTTATTAAATAGCAATCAATTACGATTACTAGAAGTAGATAACCGACTAATTCTCCCATTTAAAATTCAAATTCGAAATTTAATTTCTGCTTCTGATGTAATTCATGCCTGAACCATCCCAACCTTAGGAATCAAAACTGACGCTATTCCAGGTCGTATAAATCAACTAAATATTTACATAAATAAACCAGGACTATACTTTGGACAATGCTCTGAAATTTGCGGAATAAACCATAGTTTCATACCCATTTTATTAGAAAGAATTTCTATTAAAATATTTATTTCTTGAATTAAAAATTATTAAAATTTTCACTAAATAACTAAATTTAAGATTTGGTCTTTTAAACCAAAAATAGTATAATTACTTTTAGTGAAAGAATTAGTTAAAATATAACATAAATTTGTCTAATTTAAATCATTTATTAAAATATTCTTTTATTCCACAAATAATACCTTTTAATTGAATCATCATATTTATAATTTTTCTTATTACATTCTTTTCCCTTACTATTATAATTTATTACTTATATACTCCTAATCTCTACTTAAAAAAAAAAAATAACTTAAAATTAAATTTCACCTGAAAATGATAACTAATTTATTTTCTATTTTTGATCCCTCAACAAATTTTATATTTAACTTTAACTTAAATTGAATTAGAATTTTATTAGCTTTTTTATTTTTAACTCCCATTTTTTGATTATCCCCTAATAAATTAATAATAATTTATAAAAATATTAGAAACTCTATATTTAAAGAATTTAAAGTATTACTATCATTACATCATATAAATGGCAATAGATTAATTTTTATCTCTATATTTCTATTTATATTTTTTAATAATTTTTTAGGATTAATACCCTATATTTTTACAGCAACTTCCCATTTTATGCTAAATTTTTCTCTTAGAATTACTTTATGAATATCTTTAATAATTTTTGGATGAGTTAATAACTACACCATAATAATAGCCCATTTAATCCCTAATAGAACCCCCCTAATGTTAACCTGATTTATAGTCCTCATTGAAACAATCAGAAATTTAATTCGCCCCTTAACTCTTGCAATTCGACTAATAGCTAACATAATAGCAGGACATTTACTACTAACACTACTTAGAGAAATTAACAATAAATTAAATTTTTTAATAATTATATTTATTTTAATAGCTCAAATTTTATTACTAACTCTAGAAATTAGTGTAGCAATTATTCAATCATATGTATTTTTTATTCTAAGATCCCTATATTATATAGAAATTTAAAATGAAATTACATTCAAATCATCCCTATCATTTAGTTGATTATAGCCCTTGACCTTTAACTAGCTCATTATCTGTGATATTTCTTTTATCCTCAATTATTTTCTGATTCCATAATTACTCTATAATAATACTAATAATCTCACTCCCATTAATATTAAATTGTATATACCAATGATGACGAGATACTATTCGAGAAAGAACTTACCAAGGATTACACTCTACAGAAGTTATAATAAATATAAAATGAGGAATAATTTTATTTATTATTTCAGAAGTATTCTTTTTTTTATCATTTTTTTGATCTTTTTTTCACAGATTTCTAGCTCCAACTATTGAATTAGGTATAATTTGACCCCCAAAAGGCATTATACCTTTTAATGCTTTTCAAATTCCACTCTTAAATACAATCATTTTATTAACATCAGGAATTACTGTTACATGAAGACACCATGAAATTATCAAAAATAATTTATCCCAATCAAAATCTTCCTTATTACTTTGTATTACCCTTGGAATTTATTTCACTATTTTACAAGGATATGAATATATTGAAGCAAGATTTTCTATCTCAGATAGAATCTATGGATCTATTTTTTTTATTGCAACAGGATTTCATGGACTTCATGTTATTATTGGTACAATATTTTTAATTATTTGTTATATTCGATTAACCCAAAAAAATTTTTCTATATACCATCATTTTGGTTATGAAGCAGCTATCTGATACTGACATTTTGTTGATATTGTATGATTATTTTTATACATTTTTATATACTGATGAAGAAATTAATTTAAATTTATGTAATATATAATAGTATATTTAACTTCCAATTAAAAAGATTAATTAATTTAACATAAATAATTTCAATTTTAATACTAAATTTATTATTAATTTTTTTTATTTGTAGTATCTTATTTATTTTAATAAAATTTATTTCAACTAAAATAATCAACAATATTAATAAAATATCCCCTTTTGAATGTGGTTTCAATCCTTTAAATAACAACCATGCTCCTTTTTCTATTCATTTTTTTATTATTTCTTTATTATTTTTAATTTTTGATGTAGAAATTACATTAATTCTACCAATAATTTTAATTTTTAAGAAAAGAAATCTAATAATTTGATACTTTATCTGTATATATTTCATAATTATTTTAATAATTAGTTTATTTTTCGAAATTAAAAATAATATAATCTATTGAACTAATTAAGGATTATAGTTTAAATTAAACATTTAATTTGCACTTAAAAAAAATTAATTAATAATTAATTAATCTTAAATAAGAAATAAATTTAGTTTCGACCTAAATATAGAAAAATTTTTTCCTTATTTAGAAATTTAACTTATAAACTTCTAATTTAAAAATTGTGATAAATCATATAAATTTCTATATTTATATAGTTTAAAAAAAACTATACATTTTCATTGTATAAATAAAATATCTTTTTTATAAATTTAATTGAAACCAAAATAGAGGTTTATTACTGTTAATAATAAAATTGAAATTAATTTCCAATTAAAAAATTATATTTAAAAATTAAAAATTACCTTAATATTTTCAATATTACGCTCTTTTATTAAGCTATTTAAATTAATATAAATAAACTAATAAAATAAATATAAAAATAAAAAAAATTATAATTATTATTAAATTAAACTGAATTATTAGTAAAATATTTATAAATAACTTAAACAAATTATTTAAATTATTAATAAAAATATATTCAATTCAACCCTTATCCAAATACTTATTAAAATTAAATCTTAATTTTAAAAATTTAAAATTAATCAAATTTAAAGTAAAAATTCTTAAAAATCACATATACCTATTTATATAATTAATTAAAACTATATTTTTAAAGTAAAATTTATTAAATATAAAATAAATTATAAACCTTATTCTTAAAATTATTAAATAAAATACCGTTAATTTTATATAAATATACAAATAAATAAAATTTAATGAATAATTTATTATTCATTTAAAAAATCTTCCAAATCCTACCCTCATTATTATTATAAAAAATATCCTAACACATATAAAATAATCTTCTTCAAAATAATTTATTAAAGAATTTCTATTAATATAATTTAAAAATAAATAATAAATTAACCGTATAGTATAAAAAATAGTTAATATTACTCTTAAATATAAAAGAATATAAATAAAATAATTTAATTTATTTAAACATATATTTTCTAAAATTAAATCTTTTGAATAAAATCCAGATATAAAAAATAATCCTATTAAACTAAAATTAGCTACTATAAAACAACTATAACTAAAAGGAAAATATTTTAATATCCCCCCTATATAACGAATATCCTGAAAATTATTTATCCTATGAATTAAAACTCCAACACATAAAAATAATAAAGCTTTAAAAAAAGCATGACTTAATAAATGAAATATTCTCAAAAATTTTAATCCTAACCCCAAAGAAACAAATATTAATCCTAATTGACTTAAAGTAGATAAAGCAATAATTTTCTTCAAGTCAAATTCAAAAATTCCCCCAATTCTTGCTATAAATATTGTTAAAACACCTAAAATAAATAATACTTTAATTAAATCTTCACCTTTAAATAATTCATAAAATCGTACTAATAAATAAATACCTGCCGTAACTAAAGTTGAAGAATGAACTAAGGCAGAAACAGGAGTAGGGGCAGCTATAGCTGCAGGCAATCAAGAAGAAAAAGGAATCTGAGCTCTTTTAGTAATACTAATTAAAATTAATAAAATTCTTAGATCTCTAAAATCATAATCTAAATCTAACCTAAAAATATAATTTCTTCACCTTATAAATTTTAATGAAAACCCTAATATTATAAACAAAAAAACATCCCCAACACGGTTAGATAAAAATGTTAATATACCAGCATTATAAGATTTATTATTCTGAAAAAAAACCACCAAACAAAAAGAAACTACTCCTAATCCATCTCAACCTAATATTAACCTAAATAAATTAGGACTAATAATTAATAATAGCATAAATATAACAAATGAAATAACTATCCAAAGAAATCGAATTTTATCCTTATCTTCAAACATATAACTTTGACTATATAAAATCACTATTCTTGAAATTATTAAAACTAACCTTATAAATAATATCCTTATTCAATCTATTAAAATAACATAATTTAACTCAAAAGAATTGAACCTAATTATTTCTCACTCAAAAAATATTCTTTTTTCAAGGTATATAAAATTAATTCTAAAAAAAAATAAAATCCTAGACAAAAAAAAAAAAAATAAACTAACTAAAATATAAATTACTTAAAAAAACTAAGTTTTATCTTTAATATCACAAATTAAAATTTTTATTAAACTATTTAAATTAAAATAAAATTCTTACTAACTCTAATTTTAAAAAAAAAATATTTAAAGGAATCCAATGCCTAGCTAAAACTAAATACTCTCGTATTCTAAGTAAATAAAAATTATTTTTTAGGTAAATAACTTTCCCATGCTGCCTAGATAAAAATAGATATATATTATAATAAGCCCTGAAAAAAAATAAAAATAAAACCAATACCATACAACCTATAGAATACATCATTATAGAACTAACAATTATAACCTCTGAAATTAAATTTAAAGAAAAAGGTACAGGTATATTAGACCTTAAAAGTAAAAAATACCATAAACTTAATGAAGGTAAAATATTTAATATCCCTTTATTTAAAAATAATCTACGAGAAAAAATTCGTTCATAATTTATGTTAACTAAACTAAATAACCCAGAAGAACAAAGACCATGTCCAATCAATATATAAAAAGCCCCAACAACTCTATAATTATACATTATTATTAATCCTACCAAAAAGATACCTATATGAACTACAGAAGAATAAGCAATTAAAACTTTAAAATCTATTTGATGAATACAAAAAAAACATACATATAAAGAACCTACTAAACATAAAGAAATTATTAATCTATTAAATTTTATAGATAAAAAAGAAAATATAACTAAAATTCGCATTAAACCATACCCCCCTAATTTTAAAAGGATTCCAGCTAAAATTATAGAACCTCCTACAGGAGCCTCAACATGAGCTTTAGGTAACCAAATATGAGTAAAAATTATAGGTAATTTAACTAAAAAAGCCATTATTATTATTAAATACATAAAGATTAATTTAATATCTAAGCTTTTATATAAATATATGGATATAGTTTTAATTTCAAAAAAAATAAACAAAATTCCACCTATTAAAGGTAAAGAAGCAAATAACGTATAAAATAATATATATAAGACAGCCTCAAACCGTTCTCCTTGGTACCCTCATCCTAAAATTATCAATAGTATAGGAATTAAAGAACACTCAAAAAAAATATAAAATAAAAATATATTTATAGAAGAAAAAGTCAAAAATAAAAAAAATAATAAAATAATTAAATTTAAATTAAAATAATTCAATTTATAATTCATATAATAAAATATAGATCTTGCTATATAAATTAAAATTATTACTCAAATCCTTAATAAAATTAATATATAAGAAATCAAATCTATTCCCAAAATTCCTCTTAAATTAATAAAATGAAATAAATTAACGGAATTTAATAAAATTAGTAAAAAAAAAAAAATTAAAAATAAACTAACTAATCAATAATCATTAATAAAAAAAAAAAGAGAAAATAAATAAAAGATATACTTCAACATTTAAATTATATTAACTAAATAAAAATAATCATTTCCTTCTATTCGATATATATTAATAAATAAAGAAATACCTAAAGTTCTTTCACAAACAACTATGATTATAAAAACTATTAAATAAAATAAATCTATATTTAAAAAAATTAAGATTAAATTTATAGAAAAAAAAATTATTAAAAATATAAATTCTAACAATAATAAAATAATTAATAGATACTTATAATTTAATCAAATTATAAATATAATAAATAAAAATATTAAATAAATTACAAAATAAATAAATTTCATTAGTTTTAATAATTTATATAAAATATTGATTTTGTAAATCAAAAAAAAGTTAATCTTTTAAAACTCTCAAAGAAAGATTTTCTATCTATATTTAATCTCCAAAATTATTATTTTTTTTAAATTATTCTTTGATATTCTTAATTTTTTTTTATCTTTATTCATTTTTAATAATTTAATTCTTTTTTATACAACGTACCCGATATCAATCTTAATTCTCCTAATAGTCCAAACAATTATTTTAAACATTATAATAGGCATCTTAAACAAAACCTTTTGATTTTCTTACATTTTATTTATTATTACTATTAGTGGATTACTAATTATATTTATTTATTTAACATCACTAACATCAAATTATATTAATTTAATTAATTTTAAAAAATGATTAATATTACTTATCTTTATTTTTTTAATAAGTTTTATCACTTTCAAAATAATAAACAGATCAATATATTATAACTTAAATCTTAATTTTATAGACTTAAATAATAAAATAGGTAATTTATCACTAATAAAATTTTATAATAACCAACTTATAATTATTTCTCTTTTATTAATAAATTATTTATTTTTTACTATAGTCATTATTAATAAAATTATTAATATAATAAAAGGACCCTTACGCTCATTCAATTAATGAAAAATTTTATTTATTTAAGAAAATCCCATCCAATAATAAAAATCTTATATTCCTCCTTAGTAAATCTTCCAACACCAACTTCAATTTCTTTTATATGAAATATAGGATCAATTTTAGGAATCTGTTTATTAATCCAAATTATTTCAGGATTACTACTAACAATATTTTACACTCCTCACATTGATTTAGCTTTTTATAGAATTAATCATATTAACCGAAATGTAAATATAGGATGATTTATCCGAATAATACACGCCAATGGCGCTTCTATATTCTTTTTTTTTACTTACTTACATATTAGACGTAACTTGTATTATAACTCCTATATATTAACCCCTGTCTGATTTTCTGGTATTATTATTTTTTTCCTTTTAATAGCTACAGCTTTTATAGGATACATTTTACCATGAGGACAAATATCATTCTGAGGAGCAACAGTCATTACTAATCTTTTTTCAGTCATTCCTTACATTGGAAATGAAGTAATTTTATGATTATGAGGAAGATTTTCAATCTCTAACCCTACTTTAAATCGATTTTTTATATTACATTTTCTTATACCTTTTATTATTACTTTATTTATTTTTATTCATTTAATTTTTCTTCATAGAACCGGATCTTCAAACCCTTTAAGAATTAATTATAATATTGACAAAATACCTTTTCATCCTTTTTTTTCTTATAAAGACATATTAGGATTTAATATATTATTTATAATTTTATTATCTTTAATAATATGAAATCCTTATTTATTAGGAGACCCAGATAATTTTATTATAGCTAATCCTATGGTTACCCCCATTCATATTCAACCAGAATGATATTTTTTATTTGCATACGCAATTCTACGTTCAATTCCTAATAAAATAGGAGGAGTTTTAGCTCTTTTAATAAGAATCTTAATTTTATTCTTAAAACCATTTCTTTTTAACAAAAAATTAAAAGGAAATCAATTTTTTTGACTCAATAAAATCATTTTATTCAACTTTTACTTTAATTTTATTATACTAACTTGACTAGGAATATGTTTAATTGAATATCCTTACATACAATTATCTCAAATTTTTACTATTACTTATTTTAGATACTTTATCATTTCCCCTTACATCTCTTTTATTTGAAATAAATTATTATTAAATAACTAAATTAATTAGCTATAACCAAGCATATGTTTTGAAAACTTAAAAAAGAATAAATTTTTCTATTAATTTAACCAAAATTATTTCTATACATAAAATATTAAATAATTTAAAATAAAAATTAGGTATCTTAAAGTAATAGGTAAATAAATTTTTCAACTTAAATACATCAATTTATCATAACGATATCGTGGCAATACCCCCCGAATTCAAATAACTACAACTACCATAAAAATTATTTTTAAAAAAAAAAAATAACTTAATAAACTTCCTAAAAATATAATTCTCAAAATTAAGCAACAAAATATAATCCTTACATACTCCCCTAAAAAAATTAAAGCAAATAGCCTACTTCCATACTCAATATTAAATCCAGATACTAATTCCCTTTCTCCTTCAATAAAATCAAAAGGTCTTCGATTACTTTCCGCTAAAAATCTTACTAAAAGTATAATAAATAAAGGAAATAAAATTCAAATAAATCAAAGTAACATCTGATATTCTAACAAATTATAAAAATTAAAGCTTAATATTAAAAAAATAATTCTTAAAATAATTAAAATTATCCTTACTTCATAAGAAATAACTTGAGCCATCCCACGAAGCCCTCCTAATATACTATACTTAGAATTTGAAGATCATCTTATTATTATAATAAAATAAATAGTTAAACTTAACCCTCTAAATATAAATAATAAACTATAATTAAAATTTAATATTAATTCATTATAAGGAATAACAATTCATAAAAATAATCTTAATAAAAATAATAAAAAAGGTCTTAAAAAAAATATAAAATAATTAAATAAATAACCCAATAAATATTCTTTACTAAATAATTTAATAGCATCATTAAAAGGTTGAACTAACCCAATAACCCCTACTTTATTAGGTCCTTTACGTAACTGAATATAACTTAAAAACTTACGTTCTAATAATGTAAAAAAAGCAACTCTAATTAATAAAAAAACTAATAAAATTAAAAAATTTAAAATTGTTAAAAAAATTTCTATTAATAATATTATTATTTATATAATTAATTATATATAATTAAATTCTAAATTTAACTCATTTATCTGACAAAATAATTAAAATTAATTTAATTTTAATCTATAAACATAAATAATTTTTAATAAACAATTCCTTTCGTACTAAATTATTTTTTTTTAAAAGATAGAAACCAACCTGGCTCACACCGGTTTGAACTCAGATCATGTAAAATTAAAAAGTCGAACAGACTCAAATCTTAAAATTCTTTTTTTAAGATTATTTTAATCCAACATCGAGGTCACAATCTCTAATTTAAATAAAATCTTTAAATTAAAATTATGCTGTTATCCCTAAAGTATTTTATTTTATATTTTAAAATTTAAATTAAATAAAATTACATTAATTTATGAAAATACAACTAAAAAGTTAATTAAATTTTTTAATCACCCCAATTAAATTTTAAAATAAATAAAGATAACTACTTATTTTAAAATAAAAATTTATAGGGTCTTTTCGTCTTTTTTTCTTAATTTAGCATTTTCACTAAAAATTTAAATTTTAATTTTAATAAAAATAAAATATATATCTTATCCAATCATTCATTCTAGTTTCCAATTAAAAAACTATTTACTATGCTACCTTTGCACATTTTAATGCGGCCTTTAAAATTCTTTCAGAGAGCAGATTAAACTTTAAATAAATTACAAAAAGACATGTTTTTGTTAAACAGGTAAATATATATTTTGTCGAATTCATATTTATTAATTAAATTTATATTAAACAAAATATAAAAATATTTATTTTTATACTAATACTATCATTATTACTAAATTTATAAATTTGAAAATAAATAAAAATATCTAAATTAATACTTAATTAAATAATATTAAAACAAATTAATTAATTAAAATTTTTAATTAAATTAATTTTTTTTTTATAAAAAAATTTAATAATTTTTTAAGCTTATCCCTAAAAAAATAAATAAATCAAAAATCTTAATTAATTAATTAATGAGATACTTTAATTTAACTAAATTAAATTTATTTCTTTTTAAACTAAATATAAATTTAATCGAATAACATTTCATTTCTAACTTTATATTAATTATATTTTTATTACAATAACAATAATATAAAATTATACCCAAAACTTTTGAGATTGATAAAATAAATAACTTAAATTAAATAATCTTTGATACACAAAATACAATTTTTTATTATTTTATATTTTAATATTTAATAATATTTCATTTTTCTAATTATATACTAATTAACTATAAACATATTTTATTATTTATTTCAATAACTCAAATTAAAATCTATAAATATTATCAATACTTTAAAAATTATAATTTAATTAAATTAATTTTTTATTAAAATTTTAAATTCAAATTTAAAATAATATTTATATTTTCTATGTAAAAGAAATATTTTAACTTAAATTAAAATTTGAATTCTAAAAATATTTTCCAATATTTTTACTTTGTTACGACTTATTTCATAAATGAAAGTGACGGGCAATATGTACTTATCTTAAAATTAAATCATTAAAAAAATATTTTTTTAATTACTTATAAATCTTATTTAAATATAAAATTAAATTATATTCTCATAAATAAATTATTATAATTCATATAATTCTTTATTATAAATTACATCATGATTTGAAATAAAATTCTATTAAATAACTTAAAATTTTAAATTAAATTAATTTTTTATAACAACGATATATAAATTAAATAAATAAAGTAAAATTAATCGTGGATTATCAAATTAAACTACAAATTCCTCTATACAAATTAAAATACAGCCATTATTATTAATTTTATATTTATTAATCTTTTATAATTTTTTAATTAAATTTATAATAGGGTATCTAATCCTAGTTTATTATAATTTTTATTAAATTATTTAAATATTTACTTAATTACAATAAAAATTTTACTTAATTATATATAAATTTCATAATTAAAATATAAAATAATTACTTATAAAAATATTTATTTTATTAAATGTTTAACCGCAATTGCTGGCACAATTTTTATTAATAATTTTATTATTATTAAATTTAAATTTCATTAATTTTTAATGTTATATATTAAAATAATAATTTTTAATAATACAAATATATATATATATATATATAATATTATAAATATTTAAAAATAATTTTTAAATATTTATAAAAATTAGTTTTTTTTTAAATATAAAATTTTATTAATTTATAATTTCTATAAAAATTAGTTTTTTTTTTAATACATATATATCTATATTAATATAATTTTATATTTTTTTTAATTTTAAATATTTATTATATTTATATATTAAAATATATTTTAATATAACTTTTATTATTATATAATTATTTTAATATATTTTTTTTTTAAAAAAATTCTGAGATTTTTACATGTTAATTAAAATTTTGTTAAGAAATTAAATAGAATTAATCCTATATATAAAAATTTTTTATATTCCAATACTTTAAATTATTTTAAAAATTTT